CTTACCATTAATATAATTAATATATTTATTTGTATTAAATAATTAATAGTATTCAATACTATTCAAAATACATTTGTACAATTCATATTAACAAAATAAAATTTCGAGAAAATAATCATCTAAGACGCCCTATTTGAAGCATCCCTGATGCAAATCAGTCAACATAAAAAGCAATATCTTTTGGATAGAAACCTAAAAAAAATACATAGAAGAACTTGCGTCCAATAGGATTTGAACCTATACCAAAGGTTTAGAAGACCTATGTCCTATCCATTAGACAATGGACGCTTTTTTTTCACATTTCTTGCTTTTTGGCTTCGGGTTTGGTGTTCTTAAAAAGATGATATTTATGGGGGTAGAATCTAGGGAATTCTATATTCAATCTTAAAGATACACTCATAATAGAAAAATATTCTATTATGATAGAATATAGGATTAATGATATTGAATATCAAAATCTTCTTTTTATATAGAATTATATAGAATACTCTAATCATTTTAGTAGAGCGGGTAGCGGGAATCGAACCCGCATCGTTAGCTTGGAAGGCTAGGGGTTATAGTAGACGTTGATTCATCATTTTGAACGTCTCTAATTCAAAACCGAACATGAAACTTTGGTTTCATTCGGCTCCTTTATGGATGGATGAATAAATATCAAGATTGAAATAAGACCTGAATGAAATCAAAAAATTGTTGAACCATAACATCTATGTCAGCTGTCTCTTTGAATGCATTCAAAGAGATTCGGCTTTCTAGACAATCCCCTCTGGAATATAGAATAGGGTATTCGAACAACATTCTCTTAGTTACTTCGTTCTCTATTTCTATTTGATGTAATAGAATCCTTAGGAAAAGTTTTTTTCTTTCTACCGACTAAAACTAAAAAAAGTTTAATGTCCTTCGGAAACTAAAGACATCCTTATTTAAAAAATAAAATATTTTGCTTTAATCTTTCTTCTTTCTATTTCTAGAATAATAGGGAAAGGTTGAAGATTTAGTTACGATTCGAACTACACTTTTCTATCTTTATCCATGGATCCTTTATCCATACGCTGGGAGTCTTGATCCAATAAAACAAATTGTGTTTCGCTATTTGAAAATCCAATTTTCAAAATTTATCAAAAATTTGAACCTTGGACTCAAATCACGAGAATTTCGATTCTTCCTCGACTCCTTCTTAGTGAATTGATAGGTAAAGGAAAGGATTCAATCCTTTTAAGAAAAAAAGTTTTTGTTCGGAATATGAAGCAAATCCGAGGGACCCCTTAACTCTAAAAGGGATTACTAAAACGAATCACACTTTTACCACTAAACTATACCCGCTCCAATGCCATTATTGTGTATAAATAAATCTTTTGTCGAATAAGAAGGGAATCAGCGTAATCAGAATCAGAATAAGAGATAGAATCCGAAAATAATAATGAAAATGATAGCATGGGTGTGTTTTAGTTTTTTTATTAGACCTAATCGGGTTTATTTCAATAAATTAGTTAAAGAGGACTCCTAATTATTAATAACTCAATAACAAGTTTCTTTCAGTACAGTACCTCTATAAGAGGAGGGGGAAGAAAAAAGGAAGAAAATAAAGAATATTATTAATATTCGAATTAGATTATTAAGTCGATTCTAATTAATATATATGATATAATAATAAATCAGGAAATAAAATAGAAGTCAATAATTCAAAAGACTAACGAAAAAATTTTAGAATAGAATCAAAGTTGTCCTTATATTGATATTTCATTCAATAAAAAGAATTTTGTTAAACATTTTTTTGTAATATATATGATTATGATTTGGTACAAAAAAAGGCCTGGCTAGGTATGAACCAAGCCAGGATAAGAAAATAAACAATATATTTCGACAGAAGAAATTTTTTTTATTTTCTTTCTTTTTTTGAAAAAATTCTTTCGACCCTTGTTTTTTCAATATCTATATAGATAGAATAGATCTTATCTAATGTGAATAGAATTCTAATCTAAAATCTAATTTTAATAAAGATAACGAGAAATAAGGAAAGAGAGGGGTTTTTTTCTATCTTACTTTTGGAAAGTAAGATTCAAAATTTCAAATTGGGAGAGATGGCTGAGTGGACTAAAGCGTCGGATTGCTAATCCGTTGTATGAGTTTTTCGTACCGAGGGTTCGAATCCCTTTCTTTCCGTTTTTTTTGATGAATTGATATTTGATCTTTTTTTGAAATTCAAAAATGTACAATAAAGTCCTTTTTTTATTCGTCACGCCCGGGATTACGCCCTGGATCATTAGATAGGAATCCAAAGATAAAGAGAGAAACAAAGAATATCACTACTGTGTAAACAAAGAGTTTGAGAGTAAGCATTACACAATCTCCAAGTCATTTTTTGAAAAAAAAAGAGAGAGAATAGATTATCCTTTTTTATACCACATATCCTATTTCGACACCAATAAACAAAACGGTTTCTAGAAAAAGAACTCAAAAATGTATTTGCAATAAAAGTGGGTTGATCTCAAAAAAAATCCTTTACTACCCCCTATTAGGGGGCTCAAAAGGGGGTTTCACTAAATCAAAGAATGAAATAAATTCAAAAGCAAGGTTTCTAAAAAGAATCAGAATGAGAAAAGATGAGAAAAGCATTCCAATTATCAATCGTTTGAATCGAGGGTTCATATTATAAAGTTTATCGAATAATTATTAGCATTTTCTTTCTCGGATAAATAATGTCTAGTACATTACGCAACATCTTATCGAAAACTTACAGCAGCTTGCCAAACAAAGGCTAATAGAAAAAACAGAAGGGGTATTACTGGCATAATATCTACGATAGGATTCAAAAAAGCGTAGGCCTCTGGCAATTTGACTACTAAAAAACTACTTGAATTCAAATAAAGGGTGAAATGAAAACAGAAGTAGATCAAACTAAAGATATTAAGCATAATAAATATTTATTTCCTGTATTGAACTTGGAGATAATTTAATTTTGATTGAGGTTTATTGGATATCTGTTAAAACAGAAAAAGAAAACTCAAAATTTTTATTTTGAAAACTCACCCAATTTAAAACTGTTTGATTTTCAAAATAAAAGACATAGAAGAAATCGTATTTTAGACAATATTTTAATTAAATTCTATTTAATGATCAATAAATTCATTTTTCTCTCGCGCTCTACGTGTCAAAATCCTCGGAACAATCGATTTTTTGATTGGAATTGACGAACAACCAGTACTAATACTAATGTTTATTAGTACTGGTTGAACATGGGGCGTGGCCAAGTGGTAAGGCAACGGGTTTTGGTCCCGCTATTCGGAGGTTCGAATCCTTCCGTCCCAGGGAATACCTTTTTCTATTTTATATCTAGAAAGAAAGAATATAGATATTTAGATATTTTGAGAATAACGAAAGATTGTCATAAATGGATCTGAATCAAGTTGTGATTTGGATAACATAGGAGTTATAGATTTCAAGAATTTGAAATCAATTTCAAACAAATTAACAACAGATTGAACTCCCCCGTCTCCCTCCCTTCATTCGATCTATACTCTTAGAATAGAGTATAGAGTAGTTAATATTATTATTACTTAAGCTAAAAGAAATTAGTTAGTTGAAAAGCCTTAACCACTATTATAACGATTAATAATCGAACACACTCATTTCAATACCTGGTCTAATACAAATTAGATGAAATTAAGCAGATGAAATGAATAGAATAAGTTAGTAAGAAAAAATGTTATACATTATGTATTTTCTTTGAACCTTATTTTTAAGTATTTGATAAAAATATCAAAATCTAATTTTCAATGTATCAAAATGTATGGAATAATAAGTAATTCATAGATCCTATATTTCTATTTGATTCCCCTAATTTATATTTAGTTTATTTAAATAAGCGTTATTTAACCCGCTCAGTCAGCCGAAACTACTCGTAAAATAAAAATCATTAATTTTTTTGCTTTTTTATAAGTATTTGATCCTCTGAAGATGGAATGTGGATTCAATAACAAAAATTTATCAATTCCTAATATTCGATTTTATAATCTTTCTGTTTCGATTTCGGATTGATAAATTGGTCTTTTTTATTTAGAAAGAAACTCAAAAATAGCATATTGCAATTCAGTCAATAAAATAAAATGAAAAAAGAAAAATTGGTATGAAATTTGATTTTTGCTACGACTTCGTAAAAAAAGCAGTCATTCATAGAAATTGAAAAAAAAAAATATGCATTCCTATGGAATAACTGTAACAAACGAACAAATGACTATTCGTGATTCCATAATTGAATCAATTACATACCAGTTAAAACCCGGGGGGATGTTATGGTAAAACTTCGTTTGAAACGATGTGGTAGAAAGCAACGTGCGGCTTGACAGACGGGATCGTCCGTGGATTCTTATATCCACCATTTGAATTATAAATGTGCTCTTGGCTCGACATCTTTTGTTCTCTTACACCAGAACCGTGGTTTTTTTTTGGATTGTAGTGTAAGATAGTACGTGATGTAGCTCGAGTCGAAACTATTGATTCTTTTCTCAGGGGCAAGGAATCTAGGGTTAGTGCTAATTAATAAGTTTTAACAACTTTGTAAGTATAGTGATTTTTTTACGTGTGATACTCTTTTCTATGAATCTTTTTTTTTTATAGAAAAAAGCATAAAAGGGGGCATGTTGCTGCCATTTTCAAACGATTTTAAGTCACCGAAGTAATGTCTAAACCCAACGATTCACGGTAAAGATAAAGTATCTTGGAACAAGAAAATCCCCCTTTTTTTTATTGTCTCGACAACTAGATTAAGAACGAAGGGTCAAAATCGATTTTGTTTTAATGGGGACAAAAAAAGATGGATTAGAGACTGCTCAAAAAATGAAATGAATAGGCTTTTCTAATTTTCTTTTGAGGTATTTCATAGTTATCCAACTTGAGTTATGAGGAGAAAAATGTGTGTTTTTTTTTTCTATTGATATAAAATCAAAAAAAAAATCAAATAATATTATTATTTTTGAATATTTCTTAATACTTATTAATACTTAATAGTAGTCTAATTTCTTTATGGATCTATTTGACCTTGTAGATATAGACATCACTTCAATTTCTCGAGCCGTACGAGGCGAAAACTTCGTATACGTTTCTGGGGGGAGTTAGAGTTTGTCTACATCGATCCCAATGAGCTGTTTATCGAATTGTTGCAATCGATGGTCGATCCCGAAGAGAAGGAAAAGATCTGTGTAAAATGGGTTTTTATGATCCTATAAATAGTCAAACCTATTTAAATATTCCTGCTATTTTCGATTTTCTTGAAAAGGGTGCTCAACCTACAGGAACTCTTTTTGATATTTTCAAAAGGGCGGGGGTTTTTTATAAATTTCGTAAGAAATTCAATTAATAAAAAAAAGGATAAGGATAAGGGGGATATTTTTATTTAGTTTTATAACTTTTTTCTAGTAGATCCCCCTCTCCCTCCCTCTTTTTGTTTCTTAACACTTTTTTTTACCGTGTCGTTTTTATATATTGACAAGAGTCTATTGAGCAAATATAATTCGATCGTGGATAAACGGATCCATTTCCTCGCTTTTTTTTTACTTGAAAAGATTTTGACTAGATTTTTGATTTCTTTTATTTTGATTTTTATCTGCAAAATATTATCTTTTTTGACTCTTAAATAAATGGGAATTTATGAAATTAATAATAATTTCAGAATTGAAAATTTTCGATGGATTTTTTGCTAGTTTGATGTTTTGATTGTGTTGTTCAATTGGATCTCTTTAGTTTTTTATCCAACCAAACATTGCCCATTTTTTGTTCTTCGGGTTGCTAACTCAACGGTAGAGTACTCGGCTTTTAAGTGCGGCTAGCATCTTTTACACACTTCAATGAAGTAAGGGATTCATTCATACCTTTGGTAGACTTTGTAAGACCACGACTGATCCTGAAAGGAATGACTGGAAAAAACAGCATGTCGTATGAATAGAGAATTCTGAGAATGTTTCAGTTTTACTTTAACTGGATCGGTTCTCAAACTTGGGAGTGCGAAAAAATGAAATTAATTCAGAATCTGAATGGGGTCGAATGAATAAATGGATAGAGTTTTCCGACTTCAATTTCCGTTTTTATAAGGAAAAAGAGCAACGAGCTTTTGTTCTCAATTTGAATGATTACTCGATCTAATTAGACGTTAAAAATATATTAGTGCCCAGTACGGGGGAAGAATTCTACTTGAGTGCATGATTATAGTATCTTATCTATTTTCGTTTTTATTAATCAAAGAAGTCCTAATTATTAGTTATGTCCTATTCTGGGTTGTACATAAATGTGTAGAAGAATCAGCATATTGATAAATATATTGATTTTCAAAAATCAAAAGAGCGATTGGTTTGAAAAATAAAGGATTTCTAACCCATCTTGTTTTGTTATCCTAGAAACAAATATAAACTATTTAGATTGAAAGAGAGGATAGAGAGTCTGTTGATGAGTCTACCTGTCTCCGAGATATCTAGTATTTTCTTACTATAACGTTTTGTTTTAACTGCATCGCACTATATATAATATATCGTTTCATAATCAATAAATGAACTACTTTCTGTTTCTTTTGATTCCAATCCAATTTCCAATGGATCAATTTCAAGGATATTTAGACCTAAATAGATCTTGGCAACACAACTTCCTATACCCACTCCTTTTTCAGGAGTATATTTATACACTTGCTCATCATGTTTTAAAGAGATCAATTAGATCTATTTGGTTAGAAAATGGGGGTTATGACAAAAGAATTAGTTCAATAATTGTTAAACGTTTAATTATTCGAATGTATCAACAGAATCCTTTGATTATTTTGGTGGATACTGATTCTAGACAAAATAGGTTTTTTGCTTTCAACAAGAATTTGTATTCGCAAATTCTATCCGAGGCATTTGCAGTCACTGTGGAAATTCCATTTTATTTTCGATTTTTCTTTTACTTAGAAAGTAAAGAGGTAGATCAATTTCGTAATTTACGATCAATTCATTCAATATTTTCTTTTTTAGAGGACAAATTGTCCCACTTAGATTCTGTGTCAAATGTACTAATACCCTATCACATCCATCTAGAGATCTTGGTGCAAACCCTACGTTACTGGTTGAAGGATGCCTCTTATTTGCATTTCTTACGTTTCTTTCTCTATGAGTATTGTAATTGGAATAGGTTTATTCTTCCAAAGAATTGGTTTTTTTCAAAAACCAATCCAAGATTTTTCTTGTTCCTATATAATTTTCATATATGTGAATACGAATCCATCTTTTTTTTTCTTCGTAATCAATCTTTTCATTTACGTTCAACATTTTCTGGATTCTTTTTTCAACGAATCTATTTTTTTATAAAAATCAAAAATCTTGTCAAAGTATTTATTCATAATGAATTTCGGGACATCTTGGAGTTATGCAAAGATCCTTTTATGCATTATGTTAGATATCAAGGAAAATCAATTCTTTCTTCAAATAATACGCCTATTCTGATTAATAAATGGAAATATTATTTTCTTCATTTATGGCA